GTATCATTATTGTATACTGTTTCATATGTATGGCGCAACCCAACCCCTGTTTCTCAAGTTCCTAATTGGTCTCCTTCTGCTTTTTTTCGTTTTTTTATCTATTTTATCTACTAAACAAACCAATTAATATAATAAAAAATTGACTCTTGACAGTGATATATGTTGTATATGTATATCGTATATGTGAAAAAATATACAGAATACAAAATGGAAAGAAGACTAGGATGGAAAGAAGACTAGGCGAAAATAAAAAAATAAGGAAGATCAGCGGATGAGATATCAATAATGACTCATAAATCAAGTTCGGGTTCGAATTCCATACATTATATATATCCATATATATATAATTCTAGATGGGATTGGATTGTTTCTCTTTCTAATGATAGATAAATGAAAGACTTCCTCATGATCCTTATTTACCTACTCGTACTCGATATTTCGAATATCGATTGGGTTGGGTGAACTTGAAAATTCATTCATTGAATCAAATCAGTAAGCGATTGAATTGGATTCGATTGAATAGTACCAACAAAATCGAGCGCTAACTCCCATTTCTTATTGAATTAACCGATCAACTTGCTATCGGACATTTTCGGTTCGGTAATATTCGCAAAAACTTTAGACATAGTTCAGTTTTTTATGAGAACAAATCCTACTACTTCTGGTCTCGGAGTTTCAACACTTGTGGAAAAAAATCAGGGACGTATCGCTCAAATCATTGGTCCAGTACTGGATGTAGCTTTTTCCCCGGGGAAGATGCCTAATATTTACAACTCTTTGGTAGTTAAGGGTCGAGATACCGCAGGTCAGGAAATTAATGTGACTTGTGAGGTACAGCAATTATTAGGAAATAATCGAGTTAGAGCTGTAGCTATGAGTGCTACAGATGGGCTGACGAGAGGAATGGAAGTGATTGACACGGGAGCTCCTCTAAGTGTTCCAGTCGGTGGAGCCACTCTAGGACGAATTTTCAATGTTCTTGGAGAACCTGTTGATAATTTAGGTCCTGTAGATACTCGCACAACATCTCCTATTCATAGACCCGCACCCGCTTTTACACAATTAGATACCAAATTATCAATCTTTGAAACGGGCATTAAAGTGGTGGATCTTTTAGCGCCTTATCGGCGTGGGGGAAAAATCGGACTATTCGGGGGAGCCGGAGTGGGTAAAACAGTACTCATCATGGAATTAATCAACAACATTGCCAAAGCTCATGGGGGTGTATCCGTATTCGGCGGAGTAGGAGAACGCACTCGTGAAGGAAATGATCTTTACATGGAAATGAAAGAATCCGGGGTGATTAATGAAGAAAATATTGCAGAATCTAAAGTAGCTCTAGTATATGGACAGATGAATGAACCCCCGGGAGCTCGTATGAGAGTCGGTTTGACTGCCCTAACCATGGCGGAATATTTCCGTGATGTTAATGAACAAGACGTACTTCTATTTATTGACAATATCTTTCGCTTCGTTCAAGCGGGGTCAGAAGTATCTGCCTTATTAGGTAGAATGCCTTCCGCCGTGGGTTATCAGCCTACCCTGAGTACAGAAATGGGTTCTTTGCAAGAAAGAATTACTTCTACTAAAGAGGGATCTATAACTTCCATTCAAGCAGTTTATGTACCTGCGGACGATTTGACTGATCCTGCTCCTGCCACGACATTTGCACATTTAGATGCTACTACCGTACTATCAAGAGGATTAGCTGCCAAAGGTATCTATCCAGCAGTAGATCCTTTAGATTCAACGTCAACTATGCTCCAACCTCGGATTGTTGGCGAAGAACATTACGAAACTGCGCAAAGAGTTAAGCAAACTTTACAACGTTACAAAGAACTTCAGGACATTATAGCTATTCTTGGACTGGACGAATTATCCGAAGAGGATCGTTTAACCGTAGCAAGAGCGCGAAAAATTGAACGTTTCTTATCACAACCCTTCTTCGTAGCAGAAGTATTTACTGGTTCTCCAGGGAAATATGTTGGTCTCGCAGAAACAATTAGGGGGTTTCAACTGATCCTTTCCGGAGAATTAGATAGTTTTCCCGAGCAGGCCTTTTATTTGGTAGGTAATATCGATGAAGCTACCGCGAAGGCTATGAACTTAGAAGTAGAGAGCAAATTGAAGAAATGACCCTAAATCTTTGTGTACTGACTCCTAATAGAATTATTTGGGATTCAGAAGTGAAAGAAATCATTTTATCTACTAATAGTGGCCAAATCGGCGTATTACCAAACCACGCCCCTGTTGCCACGGCCGTAGATATTGGTATTTTAAGAATACGCCTCGACGACCAATGGTTAACGATGGCTCTGATGGGGGGGTTTGCCAGAATAGGCAATAATGAAATCACCATATTAGTCAATGATGCGGAGAAGGGTAGTGACATTGATCCGCAAGAAGCTCAGCGAACTCTTGAAATAGCTGAAGCTAACTTGAGTAAAGCAGAAGGCAAGAGACAAGTAATTGAGGCGAATTTAGCTCTCAGACGAGCTAGGGCACGAGTAGAGGCTATCAATGCTATTTCGTACTAGCTGATCTATCGTACTAGCTGATCCACATAATCCATAAGAATCAAAAGTTCTGTTTATACACCATATTGGATTCCGTACAATCAAGTAGAATCAATCTGATTGATGTAACGAACAAGAGTAGTGAGCGGGATGGGAATAAGGGAAAGATACAAAATCAATAAAAGAAAAGGGGGTAGAAAAACTTATTAGATGCCATTCATTGACTCCGGTACCTAATAAGTTCTACCTACTATTGGATTTGAACCAATGACTCCCGCCGTATGAAAGCAATACTCTAACCACTGGGTTAAGTAGGTCATTTATCATCACAAAGAGAAAGAATAGAGCGCATCGTATCGGGTATTTATTATTTATTATAGATGCAATATGGCTTCTAAGCAATATCAATCCTTGGCAGGAAACGGATTAGGGTATCGTGTTAGATCATGTAATATCTTTCTTGACAAGAAATGATCTATATGATAAGATATCTATCACAAGGGCTATAGCTCAGTTGGTAGAGCACCTCGTTTACACGTGCGCCAATGCTTTTCAGGGGAGTTCATCATGCAATCAAAGAAATTGATCTTCTCTTATTGAAATGAAAGATTGATGTCTTACTCCATTGATTCGAGAGAACAAGAGAACAATAGCCTGACAAGTATTGGGTTCGATTCAGTTCCAATTCGGATACGAAATAGAACCAACCATTGATTTTATCATTGATAAGGTGAATACCCAGTTAATTCAATGTTAGGCCTAATGAGTTAATAGGGACCTCAAAATAACCTCCTTTCGTCCTATGAACTTTGAGGTGTATGAAGTATCATATTTTACGCTTGAAGCGGAACGACAGGGACTCTATTGAGGTTGATCTAGGCCTAAGACAGACCTACGTCAAGATAATCCTTTGAAACACTTTGGTATTGCTCCTGGATCAGAATATAAATAAAGAATCAGAGCACATGGAGCCATCTCGTTATCTTCATATAAAGATAAAATATGGTGGACTAACTGATTGATCCATCAGTTGATGAAAGAGCCCAATGCACAAAAATGCATGTTGGGTCTTTGAAACAGTTCGAATCATTTCGATAATAATCAGTTTGATCTGTTTTACCGAGAAGGTCTACGGTTCGAGTCCGTATAGCCCTATACCTATATAATATATTATTTGATTGATGTATTGTATGCTTTTGTAGAGTAGAATTTTGTACCCATTTTATCATCTCATTAGCGCGGCCTATGGCCGGTTGGGCCATATAAGGCCATATAATATAATATATATATATAAATATAATATAATATAAAGAAGGCATTCCTGCGTGTACAAGAGATCCCTAGGGATATCAAAGTTCAAAAAAGTTTATTCCATCCAATAGGCATTTTTCCAATATCGAATTACATACGACCTTTTTCCTCTTTTACTGCCCATGATGAAAGAGTGATTGATGCGCCTTAGGTATACCTAATCGCATTCAATCAATGAAGTCAAAATAATAACATGAGGCTAAAACAAACCTCCAACCCGGCCCAACCAGATAGTAGTAAGTGGCACGGATCTAGGACCTATTCTTGGATTTGTGGAAAAGAAAAGCCAGAGAAAAAAGAAACTCTTTCGTCAGTTTCGGTGTGAAATTGTATTCATATAACTGGACTAGCAAAGTAAGTAGTTAAGTAGTCATTTTTCTTTGTACAATACTAATTTTTTTGTATCTGAATCTACTCCAATTGCTCACCATTTGAATTCTACCAATTCATACTTTATGCAAGAAGATTAGGGTCTTTTGGGCTTGGAAGAGTTATGAATCTCTAGACCTAGATTCATCGCCTTTTTGTAAAACAACAATCAAAATTCATTATCTCTGAAACAATGAATTGATCTTAGTCTTATTTAATGAAAGAAATGTATCGACGTTTGTTCTCTCTTCTATTTCTATGGGTATAGGTTTGGTTTATAGAATTAGAACCAATCGTTTGATAACGCACGATTAGACCAGAAATCTTTTATGGGGATCACTTCACTTATACTTATGATTTTACACTTATACTTATGATTTTATGATTTAAACTAAACGATTCCACTATCGGGCCACGCTCCACCATGTGGGGATGCTGCAAAAAACTCCTTTTTTTGATTGCCCTGAAATCTAACATCTTGGTCTCACTAGGGGTTACTCCATTAACAAAACAAGGATTTTGAGTCAATCCAAATCGCGTAGCACTAAGAATTGGTCCGAAATGGAGTGACTTTTTCAAGATGTCTAACTTTAACTAAATAACTCAATAGGGGGTCAGGGTAATCCTATAATGAGTTGTTTTCTTATGTTATATGTAAATGTAAGGGTTCCTCAGAATTCAACGGATTGAGATTGAATCAATTAAGTATGAATCTGGTACAAGGAAAAGAGGGAATCTAATCGGTTCAAGCATTCTGTATCGAATTAATAGAAGATTCTAAGGAATCCGCCAATGCTGCTAAGT